AAGTGGAAACAAGAACAGATAGAATAATATCATTATCATTATGAGCAAGCCCAAAGTCGTTGTAGACATAGCCAATCAGTAGTTCCCAACCGCGGGGTGAATGGAATCCGATACATAAATCAGTTACGAAAAGAATCGAAAAGGCTTTTATTGTGTCGCTTAAATTATATAGGAATTCTTGAACCCAAGAGTTAAGAATAAAAAGTTCTTCATTACACAAAATAGAATAACCACTTAGAATAACGAAGCAGATTGTATTTGTCGAGAAGTGAAAAATCGTATGGATATGATCCTCATCGTGCATCTTGATTAATTGGATTGTTTCTTTCTGGAGCCCTATACGAAGCTTTTCTAGACGTCTTTCCGGAAATTCCTTTATCATTTCGTCCAAGAGGAATAATTCCTCTAATTCTATGAATTTTTCTAGAATAGCCTTTTCTTGAATATCATTCAAAAAGGTTTCGGATTGACTAGTATTCCACCAATTAGTAACCCAGGATTCCAGACTTTTATTAAATGAGAGAGGGATCCACCAGGGCAAAAATACTACAAATACTATAGATGAAAGATATCTAAGGGGAATGGATGCGTTCTTTTTTGTCATTTTTTCATCTGTGAATTGTTAATGAACCCACCTCATTTGTTGATTCTATGCGTCTAATATTTCTATCAAGCATGAGTTCGATTCCAAGGTATCGCGCCTATAAATCGAGTCTTTTTTTTTTAGTTGGGATTCGGCGGTTAGTCCTTGAACCGAGTGTAGCAAACCTACAGAAATCGAAGAAGAATCCACCGCAAATTCTCGCTTCAAATTCCAATTGGAATTTGAAGCAAGAAATAATAAAAAAATAGGGTTTCCGGATATCTCAATTGATCAAATATTCGAAGTGATTCCCCCCTTCGATGAATGCCCGAAAGATTCAAATTCAAAAAATGAATATTAGTCGCATTTCGAAATGAAAGAACTTACCTTCTATTAAAAATGAAACTTTCGAATATTTCGCAAAAAAAATTAGCGGGCTCCCCAGCCCCGTCCCCGAGCATAGTCCAAGGAATATTTGAGAGAATTTTCTGAAGAATATTGTGATGATCAAAAATGAGTGAAAAAAAAAAAAGACGGAAAAGTCCTCATTTTACGAGATCCAATTCTTTGGTCAGTAGTAAAGACAAAAGAAAGTATAAAAGAAAAGGGTTTCGTTTTAGATTATGGCTGTTCCGTACACGTTTGCTTTGGTCCAACAGGTCGTTCGGAAGAAACTTCAATCAAGTCCGTTTTGCTATAGAAAAATGGATTCGTGGGGGTTTCCTCCTGCTAAGAAAGCGTTTATTCTTCAGTTCATTTTTCAAAATCCTTCAATTGGTACACGCAAGAAATAGGCCAATTCCGCAGCCTTTTGCTCAATTTCTCGCGGAGTCAAATTCTCATCAGTACGATTCAAGGGAATGGCCCCCAAGCCTCTGCTTTCTATATAAAGGATACGACGAGCATAAATACCCTCTTTAACTTCTATTCTGATGGACTGAATATCTTTCATAAGGAATCGTAGAAAGATGCGGCGATTTTTTCCAGGAAATCCCCAACGAAAAATACACACTATTCCCTCTTTTGTATCAAATCGATCATAACCGCTACCTACATTCCATATAATTGTGCACCACAAATAGGAACTAATAAAGAGACCCGCGATCCCGTAGAAAGACATCACGATCCCTTGTGGAAAAAAATTTATTTGCTGCGACGGAAATAAAGATAGCAAATTCCTATCAAGATAACTAGAAATTCCAACCACTAAGAATCCTAATGAGCCTAAAAAAAGGATAAAGGCCCAGAAGAAATTGCCTGGTTTGCGAGAGCCCGCTATAAATTCTACCCATATATATTCTGATCGCCAACTCATACATACTAGCTCCAGTTGCATTTTATTGGAATTGGGGAAATAACCAAAACAAAATCCATTTTAGTTTACTTTTTGTATTTCCGAAGTAACTCTAGTACTATTTGGACGTGAGCTCTTAGCAATAATTCATCGAATTGGTGAGGTAGAATAAAATAAGAGTACCCCCTTCATATAAGTCCCTGTAGATTGGTACCATTGACTTTCATTGCAGACATGAGTTCGGATCACAGCCTCTTGTTCAAAATAGATAGAATTTATGTACCTATATATCATGTTTACACATGCATAAGAGCTCTTCGTTTATGTTCGGGGAAAGCCGCCTCTTAGTCTTATACACTATTCTACTAAATGGATATCCGTCATCGCTAAGTCTTGAAAAAAACTAGACGAGATTTGACCTTGATCCGATCGGATTTACAAAATCTTATTTTTTTCAAGATAAAGAAATAACGAAGCCATTGCCATTGCCGGAAATACTAGGCCCACTAAAGGCACAAAAATAGAGGGAAAGCTGTTGAGAATTGTCATAGAAAGGGTACCTCGATTTAATATTTGTACCTGTTATTGGTATAAGGATATCCTATAATAATTAGAATTCATATTCTAATTATTATCATATTCTAATTCGTATATAAATGTATATTAAGTATACTTATATAATTGTATATAAGTATACTAAGTATACTAAATGAGTATATATACTAAGCGCAAGGAATGTAGAACTAAATAAACGGGCCTATGCATCTTTCTACATGAAATATATGTATGATAATCCATTTGCGTTATTATTATTACTTATTTTTATTCTTCTGTTGTTTTTAGCTTCGGATTTCTTTTTTAATATCTAATTTTGTTAATACAAAATTAGATATTAAAAAAGAAAAGAATTTCTTACAAATTCCCTAGGGATTCGTTAGAATCCGATCCAACAGCAGAGATTCCTAGGAAAATAGTCCTTGTTAGGAGATATAGAAAGACGCAAGAGTTTCGATTTTCTCTATTTGAATTAGATACATACGCAAGAGGGGAACATGAAATTCATTTTATTTGCCCGGCCCCTAATTAATTCTAAGGAAGAATGCTTTTTTATGTTGTTTTATTGAGAGAGGTTTACTGATTACTAATCCGTCATATCGGTAAAATAATTATCCGCACGATTCTTTCTACAATGAAATTTTATGTCACCAAAGAAAAATCCATTCTTCAGATTTGATTTTATTTTGATTCGGATAAACTAACTAACTAATTGTTCGCCACAAAAAAAAGTTCACTTAAGAACTCTGCTGGAGTTAATTTTGATTCAAAGGAAAACGGCCGTGGAACAGAAATAACTCGCTCAGAACACCTTTTAAAGGATTACGTGGTACGATTGGATCGAATAAGCCCTTATCGAATAAATATTCAGCCTCTTGTGAACCTTCAGGTACTGTCTTATTCAATGTTTGTTCAATTACTCTTTTACCTGCAAATGCAATATAGGCATTAGGTTCAGCAATAATGATATCCCCCAACATACCAAAACTAGCTGTCACTCCACCCGTAGTAGGGGATGTAAGAATTGATACATAGAATAACTTTTTATTTGATTGATAATCATATAAAGCAGAAGATATTTTAGCCATTTGCATCAAGCTCAAACTTCCTTCTTGCATGCGTGCTCCCCCAGAAGCACACACTAGAAGAAGAGGTAAAAATTTATTGGCAGCATACTCGATCAAACGGGTTATTTTCTCGCCTACTACGGATCCCATACTACCCCCCATAAACTGAAAATCCATAACCCCAATTGCGATGGGAATCCCGTTTAGTTGCCCTGTACCTGTTTGAACAGCCTCCGTTAATCCTGTCTTGCTTTGATAAGAATCAATACGATTTTTATAAGGTTCCTCTTCTGAATCAAATTCAATGGGATCTATAGAGACCATGTCGTCATCCATCGGATCCCAAGTACCTGGATCAACCAAAAGGTCGATTCTATCTGAGCTAATCATTTTCAAATGATATCCGCATTGTTCACAAAGATACATTTTTGATTTAAGAAATTTCTTATAATTTAATCCATAACAATTTTCGCATTGAACCCATAAATGCCTGTATTTTTGAGTTACATCGCTTTCATTAGAACTTTCGCTTTCATTAGAACTTTCGCTTATAGTTAAATCACTACCATTCGTGCTACTTTGTATATTGGAACTCTCACTTTCACTACAAATGAAATTATAAATGTAACTGGCACTATAATTGTCACTACTACTTAAAACGTGACTATCAATACAGATTTGAGAATGAAGATAAGAGTCAAGGCAATTATGAATGTGATTATTCCAACTCGATTTAGTATCATACATGTAACGATCGGAATCAGGATCAGCGCTTTTAGATCCATTATTCCTCGAACTATAATTACGAAAGCTATAAAAAGAACTTTCTAGTTCACTCAGAAAAGAATGAGCATTGTCTAGTTCCAAAATTTGATTTTCAATATCAAAATAGATGGAATAACTGTCTCTATTACTATCCTTAACAAAAAAAGTGTCATCCGAGATGAAATTATGAATGTCCCTGACACCAGCTAATTTGCTGTAACTTGAACTGTCACTATCGCTCGAACTATGAATGTTTTTATTCTTATCATTTCTAATCAGTTCCTCGCTTACACTGGGATTTTTAATAGGACCAGGGCTCTCCATTGATTTACTTAACCAACACCTGTATTCTAATTCCCCCTTACCCTTAGATAACATCGAATTGAACCACCATTTTTTCATAGAGCTCTCTTGTCCCTATTTACATGAAAATACAATAGATGAATAGTCAATTGAAAGAAATCATTCTTTTTTGTGAGACCCCGGAGTATCACTTCGCTATATACGACCCTTTTCAATTCGAAATAGCGGCGGCTCTCGTATTGTGTAAAATTCGTATCGAAAAAAAGAAATATTTGTTCTCTCCTATAAATGAACTTTTTTCGTAAAATCTCGTCTACTAATAGAATAAGTTTCTATTCCAACACGGAACGAAAGGACAATATACAGGATGGGTAGAAGAAGTTGTGATACTTGGGACGAAACTGCGGAATAGAAAAGAATACACCAACCCTAA